GATGATCTAACCATGGCCAGGATGAAGCTTCGGTAATACTAAGTGGAGGTCCGAACTGACTGATGTTGAAAAATCAGCAGATGAGCTGTGGTTAGGGGTGAAATGCCAATCGAATTCGGAGCTAGCTGGTTCTCCCCGAAATGTGTTTAGGCGCAGCGGTTAGTGTTATAGCTTAGGGGTAAAGCACTGTTTCGGTGCGGGCTGGTAATTCGGTACCAAATCGATACAAACTCTGAATACTAAGTGTATAACTAACCAGTAAGACTATGGGGGATAAGCTCCATTGTCAAGAGGGAAACAGCCCAGATCACCAGCTAAGGCCCCTAAATAATTACTAAGTGGTAAAGGAGGTGGGAAGACTTAAACAACCAGGAGGTTTGCTTAGAAGCAGCAATCCTTTAAAGAGTGCGTAATAGCTCACTGGTCGAGTAATCCTGCGCCGAAAATGTACGGGACTAAGTAATTTGCCGAAGCTGTGAGATATATAAAAAAAATAAATTATATCGGTAGGGGAGCGTTCTGTTCTAGATTGAAGCATTAGCGTAAGCGGATGTGGACGAAGCAGAAGTGAGAATGTCGGCTTGAGTAGCGAAAACATGGGTGAGAATCCGATGCCCTGAAAACCTAAGGTTTCCTCCGGAAGGCTCGTCCGCGGGGGGTAAGTCAGGACCTAAGGCGAGGCTGAAAAGCGTAGTCGATGGACAATAGGTTAATATTCCTATACTATTCTTTATTGGCAACGAGGGACGAAGACAGCTAGACTAGCCAAATATTGGTTATTGGTTTAAGTGTACGAGGTGTTGAGAAGTAGAGAAAATACTTTGAGCTAAGTCATGAATACGGAATAATGTGCGCATTATATGAAGTAGTTGATGTTATACTTCCAAGAAAAGCTTGCACTGCCGTAAATAAAGAATACCTGTACTCTAAACCGACACAGGTGGGTTGGTAGAGTATACCAAAGGGCGCGAGATAACTCTCTCTAAGGAACTCGGCAAAATAACCCTGTAACTTCGGGAGAAGGGGTACCTTTAAGGTTGCAATAACAAGGTCCAAGCGACTGTTTACCAAAAACACAGGTCTCCGCTAAGTTGTAAGACAATGTATGGGGGCTGACGCCTGCCCAGTGCCGGAAGGTTAAAGAAGTTGGTTAGTTTTTGACGACGCTAATAACTGAAGCCCCGGTGAACGGCGGCCGTAACTATAACGGTCCTAAGGTAGCGAAATTCCTTGTCGGGTAAGTTCCGACCCGCACGAAAGGCGTAACGATTTGGACACTGTCTCAGAGAGAGACTCGGTGAAATAGACTTGTCTGTGAAGATGCGGACTACCTGTACCTGGACAGAAAGACCCTATGAAGCTTTACTGTAACTTGAAATTGGTTTCGGGTTTTATTTGCGCAGTATAGGTGGGAGGCTTTGATGTTAATCTTCCGGGATTAATTGAGCCATCAATGAGATACCACTCTAATAAAACTAGAATTCTAACCTTGTATCGTTAGCCGGTCAGGGGAAAGTTTCAGGCGGGCAGTTTGACTGGGGCGGTCGCCTCCTAAAAGGTAACGGAGGCGTACAAAGGTTTCCTCAGATCGGTCAGAAATCGATCATAGAGTGCAAAGGCAAAAGGAAGCTTGACTGTGAGACCTACAAGTCGAACAGAGACGAAAGTCGGTCTTAGTGATCTGGCGATATTGAGTGGAAAAGTCGTCACTCAACGGATAAAAGTTACTCTAGGGATAACAGGCTGATCTCCCCCAAGAGTTCACATCGACGGGGAGGTTTGGCACCTCGATGTCGGCTCATCGCATCCTGGGGCGGTAGTACGTCCCAAGGGTTGGGCTGTTCGCCCATGAAAGCGGTACGTGAGCTGGGTTCAGAACGTCGTGAGACAGTTCGGTCCATATCCGGTATAGGCGTTAGAGTATTGAGAGGATTCTTCTTTAGTACGAGAGGACCGAGAAGAACATACCGCTGGTGTGCCAGTTATCATACCAATGGTAAACGCTGGGTAGCTACGTATGGAAAGGATAACCGCTGAAAGCATCTAAGTGGGAAGCCCACCTCAAGATGAGTACTCTCATTGTGAAAACAAGTAAGATCATGGCAAGACTAGCCGTTAAATAACCATTCTTTTAGAATGGTTTAAACATAGGCATTAAGTAGAAGTATAGTAATATATTAAGCTGAGATGTACTAATAGATCGAGGACTTGAACTTTTTTCTAGCTTTAAAAAATATTGTCTTGGTGTTTAAAGGATAGGGGAACCACATTGATCCATTTCGAACTCAATCGTGAAATGCTATAACAGTTAAAATACTTAAGGAGGAGTCCTTTGGGAAAATAGCTTATGCCAGGACTTTTAAAGTTTTATTTTTTCCTACGAATTAGATAAAACTATATAACCTAATATCAAGAAATTTGAAAAACTATTTTATTACGGTTTTTTTAATTATAATTACAAAATTCGATGGAATACGCAATTATAGAAACCAGTGGTAGACAATTTTGGGTAGAGCCTAAAAAAGTTTATTGAGTTTAATCGACTAATTCTTAAATTTTTAACTTATAAAGATCTTATAAAGATAAAGAAGAAAGAATATTTAATAGAGTTTTTCCAGTAAAAAGTTCTATTAATATTATTAGAAATAAAGAAATCATTGCTACCCGACCATTTATAATTTCATTTTGTACGTAAAAGCCTTTTTTTGATGAATAACCGTAATCATAAGGATTTCGATGATTTATAATCATTCTTTCATTGATTCAAATTTAAAAAAAAATTGCCATTAAAACAAAAATAGTATTATATACTATACTATAATATATTATTATTATAACATGCGTTTCCTCACTTCTAGCAGTAAAAATTTAGTCGTAAATTTTCTTCATTTTTTAATTAATATCCTTGACAAAAATATGATCTATGCTTTAAAATTAATGTTAAATCTTATAGGTAAAACTTTGGTAAATGGTAAATTGTTGTATTTAAAAAAAATTATATATAATGTGTAAATTAGGAGGAAATAACACCTATGTTAATTTTAGAAAACATGAGTATGTCTCTACTTCCAATAGCATTACAACTATTTGAAGAGCCGCCTCCGTTTGATCCATATGATTTCGATACAAAGGATGTTTTAAACCTTATTGTTTATTTTTTAAAAGTTTTTCTTCGACAGTATTATTGGGTATTAACATTAAGATTATCAATACAATGGTTCCCTAATATTAATCCTTATATTCATCCGATGTATTCACTGCTTTATGCAACCGATTTTTTCTTAGAACAATTTGAGGACTTAGTACCAGTAATATTAGGCTTGGATATGTCTTCAATGTGCGCATTTGTTTGCCTGGAATGGATGATACGAACCTTGGAATCTGTTAAATTTGTATAAAAATTATATAATAATATTATTAAATGTAAATGTTAAAAATAAGATTTAAGCGTTGTGGTCGTAAAAGACAACCTGTTTATAGAATTGTAGTTATGAATGTTAACACGAAACGAGATGGGAAGGTTATAGAAGAATTAGGATCTTATAACCCTATTACTAAAAGTTTTAATATTAATTTTGAACGAACAATGAGTAGATTAAATAATGGTGTTCAACCTACAGAGGTTGTAAAAAATTTATTACGGAAGTCACTTAATTATGTTAAATAACAATAATTATTTATTCAAGATTATTTGGAGCAAAAACTATTTAGGTTTTGCTGTTGATAAAATACTTCAAAATAACCTCACATTACCTCTAACTACTTTTTTTTTTTGGCCTAAAGAAAATGGTTGGGAATTACTAAAAGAAGAATTATCATATAAGCCTTGGATATCAAAAAATGATTCTATTGATATATTAAATGGGTATAATTTAATTCTTAATTATTGGTTATTAAATGTTAATGAAATGGAAGGTATTAAAAAAATCATACAAGATAGTTCAAAATTTAATTTTGAACTTTTAGCCAAATTCTAAATAATTGCCTAATTTCTTCCTAATAACGAGTATGAGGAGGAAATTAGGCAGTTATTTAGAATTTTTTTATTGATTTATAACCAATTGTTGATCTCTTTGTATTAGTATTTAATATATTTATATTCTTTTCAATTAGCTCTTAAATTTTAATATCTTTTAATAATCTGTAAATAATTCGATCTATAAAATTATAACTTTTTAATAAGTTATGATTTAGCTAAAGTATCTAATTCGGGAAAATTTGAGTAATAATTAAAAGAGATTATTTCTAGAAGTAAAAAACTATTTTATAGAAAAGATAAAGATATAACTAGTATTTAAAATGGAATTTTTCTTTAAATCAAACAAAAATAACGAAGTATTACAAGTTCTTTGCTTAATAAAAAAATTTGGATCCGCTGTTTTTTGAATTCTTGATTGCGAATATGCAACAATCGAGAACTAAACTTCGGCTTAATAAGAACTTAAATGTAAATGTAAAAATGTATAATAAAAACATTCTCCTGTTTCTTATTTATTTTAATCTGTTTTCAACTGAACATTTAAGTCTACAACTAAAAAATAAAATAATTACTGATAAAACAAGGAGCAATTTAATATATCTGCTAACCAAACAGAAAATTTTTCCAAAAACTTTGAGTAAGGAATTAACATGGCAACTTCAAAAATTATTTTATATAAATCTTATTCAAACTAACCATAATAAGGTTATGGTGTCAAAAGCTTCAAATTCTATTAAGATATTAAAAAATTTTAGTCTACTTTAATTTTAATTAAGAAAACAAAAACTGGGGTAGGAGGATTCGAACCTACGAATGGCGGAGTCAAAGTCCACTGCCTTACCACTTGGCTATACCCCAAAAAGCGTTTTTGATTTTTTATAGAAAGAAGTCTCAATTTAATTTCTCACTAGTTTATAATTTTAGATGAGCTAGGAGGGATTCGAACCCCCGACACCGTGGTTCGTAGCCACGCGCTCTAGTCCACTGAGCTACAAGCCCTGTAATATATAAATTATATATTAATAATATATATTTTAGTTAGTAATAAACAATTTTTAATTTTAATGTAGTCTTAATCTACATTATGATTCTTTTAAGGTTATTAGTAAATCGATTTAAAGTAAAAAAAAAATAAAGTTTAATTAAAATGGTATGCTATAGAGGTCCACGTTTAAAAATTATTAAAAAATTTGGTGAATTACCTGGTTTAACAAGGAAAGTAATAATAACAAAACAAAAGACACAGGAAAAAGAAAACAATGACCAAAAGAAGTCAAACACCTCAGCTTATAAAATTCGTTTAAACGAAAAACAAAAATTACGTTATAATTATGGAGTAACAGAATCCCAATTATTAAGGTATGTTAAGGAAGCAAGACGAAGAAAAGGTTTAACAGGTTTTTTATTAATGCAACTTTTAGAAATGCGATTAGATAATATTATTTATCGTTTAGGGTTAGCTCCAACAATACCTGCGGCAAGGCAATTTGTTAATCATGGTCATGTATTAATAAATCAAAAAAAAGTGAACATACCTAGTTTTCAATGTCGTCCTAATGATGCTATTAGTTTTTCTAAAAAAACTACAACTATTAACTTAATAAAATCTAATTTAAATCAAGTAGAAAGCTCAAATTCAAATGACAATGTTTTAAATAGTCATTTAGAATTTGATCAAAACTTACTAACTGGTAAAATTAAGCATTTAGTAAAGCGTAAAGACCTTAGATTTAAAATTAATGATATGCTAGTTATTGAATATTATTCGCGACTTGCTTAAAAAAAAAACTTATTATCATCCAAAGTTTTCTTGTTCCCATTCTTTGAAGGAGAGGTTCATATTCTCTTCTTCTGCCTGTTGTTCTTGAAATAGTCGCCACCTCTCTTTTTTCGCCTCGGCTTCTTTATCTACTATAAAACCTTCTGTGGTTGTTGAAAGTTTTCGTGTTAAAAACATTTCAGTATTAGGTTTTGAGGGTTCAACCATAGGATAACAATTTTCTTTTTCTAAAACGTTACATTCAAGTAAAACAGGTCCGTCAATCCATAAAGTATTTATTAATTTATTCCAGATTTCCGATTGGCAATCTGTATAGATACTTTTGATATCATAAGCTTGTGCAAGTATATCAAATTTTGGTGCCCCTTCGACCATATTCGAATGAGAATAGCGGTTATCATAAAAAGTTTCTTGCCATTGGCGTACCATACCTTGCCAATGGTTATTTATGATAATAATCTTAATGGGTAAATTATATTTAGAAATTGTTCCTAATTCTTGTAAATTCATTTGAAAACTAGAATCACCAGTAATACAAATAATTTCTTGTCCGGGAAATGCTACTGCTGCTCCTATGGCTGCGGGTAATCCAAATCCCATTGTTCCTAAACCCGAACTAGATAGCCAGTGACGATGTCCACATTTCATATATTGCGCTGCCCACATTTGATGTTGCCCTACATCGGTAGTAATTATTGAATTCGGTTTAAGAGCGCTTATCGTTTTAATAACAGTTTGAGGTAATAACACATCATCAACAGTTTGAGGTAATAATGAATCATCAGTAGGGATTGGTCTCATTGGAAATCTATTTTTCCATTTTAACGTCTGATAATACCAATCTATAAACTCTTCCCGAAAAGCGTTTTTTGCCCATCTATGTTCTGGTAGATTCATGATTGATAAAAATTCTGTTAAAATTGTTTTGACATCACCAACAATACCAATACCAACATTTTTATTTTTACTAATTTCTGCCTCATCAAAGTCAATGTGCACAATAAATGCTTTGCAAGCGAAATCCTGTAATTTCCCAGTAACTCTATCATCAAATCTGGCACCAATAGCAATTAATAAATCGCAATTTCCAACAGAAAAATTAGCATAGGCAGTACCATGCATTCCTAACATCCCTAAAGATAATTTATTATCCTCATCAAAAGATCCTTTCCCCATTAAAGTTGTTGTCACAGGAATTTTATAACGTTGTGCTAATACAGATAATTCCTCAGTAGCATTAGAACTAACAACTCCACCCCCAATGTATAACAAGGGAGTAGAAGACTCTGAAAGACGTTGTAAAGCCATTCTTATTTTATATGTCTGTGGCTTAAACTTATAGCGCCAACCTAAAACCTTATGTACAGTTGTTTCATAACAAGGAACAAAGCTTTTTATTTTTTCTAAACCTACATTTTTTGGTATATCAATTAAAACTGGACCAGGTCTTCCATTTTGTGAAACATAAATTGCTTCCGTAAGAATTTGGCCTAAAAATCTTGATTCTAAAGCCACATACGAATGTTTAACTAAAGACAATGTTATCCCATATATATCAATTTCTTGAAAGGCATCTGTCCCAAGAAATTGAGTTCCTACTTGACCAGTTATTACTATCATAGGAATTGAATCCAAGGCAGCAGTTGCAATTCCAGTTACTAGATTAGTTGCACCAGGGCCAGAGGTTGCGAAGCAAACCCCCACTTTTCCACTTGCTCTACTAAAACCATCTGCAGCATGAGTCGCTGCTTGTTCATGCCTTACAAGATAGTGTTTAATAAGATTATTTTTTTCCCAAAAAAATAATTCATCATAAAGAGGTAATATCGCTCCACCAGGATAACCAAAAACTGAATGAATTTTACTACGAACTAATGTATCAAAAAGAGCAAATGCTCCGGTATGCATGTAAAACTTTTTGGGATCCATTTTTTGCTCGTTTTCAAGAACCTGAGCTCTTTTTTTTTATTCTTTCTTCCATTTCCGGAATTTCATCAATCCCATAAGCTATATCTTTAAGATAGCGGACTTCTTGAAACCTTTCTTTCCTCTTGATTACTCGCAATCTGGAACTTTTACCTCGATTTACTTCTTTTCGATTTACAGTATATCTCCAAAAAAAAATCTATTCCAGAATCATTATTATTATTATTATGATATGTGTTTTTTATTAAATTAAAAGGTTGACTCTTCATGCTTAATTTTATTGATTCTAGTTCTGGTTCTGATTTATTACCAAATGGCATTAAATCCAAATCTCGTTTAATTGGCATAAATTAATTATCCTAAAATATAGTAATAAAGTAAATGTAACGAATTAATTTACTCGCTATTAAGCATTTCCTTTAAAATGTAAAATAACGCCAAGGAAATACAAGTTAAAAAAAAGTATATAAGTTTCTTATTATTAAACCTTTTTAACTGGTCAATAATAGGAGTTAATAAGATTAGAACCAACCCAACCATAGAAGATATAAAAAATCTTGGATAGCGTAATAAATTATCCCAAAAAAACATTTCACAATCCTGTTTAGTATTTCTTTTTTATTGACAATCTTCTTAATATAATGATAATTCCTTATAAGGCTGAATTTAATTTATGAAATAGTTAAGATAAAACGTATATTATTTAGTATAATCTATAGATAAAAAATAATAGAAATACAACTTTTAAAATTACTTTTAACTGAACAAACCGTTTGCTAATATTATTTTTAATACAATTTGTTTTACCTCGATAGATAGTTTATAGTGTTATTATATGTATATATATATAATAACACTATAATTAAGTAGACATTTATATTATTAATTATTCGAAAAAGTAGAAATTTTAAATTAAAAACTTTTCTTTTTCATATTTATTGATATACTATATCTTTATCTGACACAAGTCTTAAAAATTTACAAAAAAAAATAATATATTTATGACATTACTTATTTTTGGAGGAACTGGAACTTTAGGACGACAAATTGTTAGAAAAGCTTTAGAAAATGGTTTTCAAGTTCGTTGTGTTGTTCGTAATAAAAGAGCAGCAAATTTTTTAAAAGAATGGGGCGCAGAATTAGTTTTTGGGGATTTAACAATACCAGAGACTTTACCCCTTTCTTTTCAAGGTGTTACAGCTATAATTGACGCATCAACAACAAAACCGGATGATAATAATACCTTAATCGCTGTAGACTGGTATGGGAAATTATTGTTACTAGAATTATCGAAATATACTAAATTAAAGCGTTTTATATTTTTATCAATTTTAAATTCAGAAAAATATCCTGATATCGCTTTAATGAAAATGAAATATCAAATAGAAAAACTTCTAAAAATTTCAGGGATTCCTTTTACTATTTTTAAATATGCTGGATTTTTTCAAGCACTCATAAATCAATATGCAATACCTATTTTAGAACAAAATGCTGTTATAATTACATCAGAGTCTCCTAAACTCGCCTATATAGATACTCAAGATGCAGCATTTTTATGTATAAAAAGTCTATCTATTCAAACAACACGAGACAAAATATTTACCACTGGAAGCTCACAAGTTTGGAAATCAGAGGAAATCATTGAATTGTGTGAAAAACTGTCGGGTCAAAAAGCAAAAACTCAAATGGTTTCATTACTTTCCTTAAGAATCCTTCGACAAATAACGGGATTTTTTGCCTGGAGTCTTAAAATTAGTGAGCGTTTGGCATTTGTTGAATTAATAAATAATAACCAAATGTATATGTCCTCTATAATAAATACCTATCGTGCCTTAGATATTAAACCAACAGAAATGTTAGAATTAGATTTTTATTTACGGGAATATTTTGAAATGATGCTTAATACTCTAGAAAATTTAAATGCTGGGCAAATAAAAAAAAACTCCTCTTATTTAATAAAGAAACTATGAATCATGCAATTTTTGTTGTAAAAGTAATTAAAAATCCAGTTCATTTAATTTATAAAGAATACCCAACTATTGAAATAACAGTACAATTCCCAGTTGTTCGCCAAAAAAATTCTCGAAGCGAATTGACGATTTTGCTTTGGGGTGGTCATCGGGATGATTTTTTAAAATACTACAAAGTTCAGGATTATCTACTAATCGAAGGTATTCTTACATTAAAAGGCTATAAAAATGAAAAGACTGACGCAAAGGTTATTGTTAAACGACTTTATCCTTTTTTATTAAATTAATAAAAAAAGGATAAAGTCGTTTAACAATAACCTTTGCGTCAGTCTAAAAGTTATTACGATAACCACCACTCAGAAAAAAATTTGACTAATCAATTGGACGCATTGAAAGTACAGCTTCAGTTTGTCGGTTTATACCTTTTTCAAAACCTGCAGCAGCAGCTCTTGATCGACCAGAATGCCACCAATGACCTACTAATAAGAAGAAGCCTAAGAAAAAATGAGAAGTTGTTAACCAAGAACGAGGAGAAACAAAATTCACAGAATTAATTTCCGTAGCAACACCCCCAACTGAATTTAATGATCCTAATGGAGCATGAGTCATATATTCTGCTGCTCGACGTTCTTGCCAAGGTTGAATATCATTTCTAATTTTGTTAATATCTAAACCGTTTGGACCACGTAAAGGTTCTACCCATGGAGCACGTAAATCCCAGAAACGCATTGTTTCTCCACCAAAAATTATTTCGCCACTTGGTGATCTCATTAAATATTTCCCTAAACCCGTAGGTCCTTGGGCAGAAGCAATATTTGCTCCTAATCGTTGATCTCTTACTAAAAAAGTGAAAGCTTGTGCTTGAGAAGCTTCTGGACCAGTCGGACCGAAAAATTCACTTGGGTAAGCAGTATTATTATACCATACAAAAATAGAAGCAGTGATACCCATAATAGATAATGCAGCTAAACTATAAGATAAATAAGCTTCACCGGACCATACAAAAGCTCTACGTGCCCATGCAAATGGTTTTGTAACGATATGAAATATACCACCAATTATACAAAGAGCACCGACCCAAATATGCCCACCTACAAGATCTTCCATATTATCAATTGATGCAATCCAGCCATCACCACCAAATGGTGATTTAAAAACATAGCCAAAAATGACAAAAGGATTTGTAGTTGGATTAGCGATATATCTAACGTCTCCACCACCAGGTGCCCAAGTATCGTATAATCCGTAACTAAATGCATTATTTGGTATAGCTCTTAAAACAAAGAGTAATGCACCGACACCAAGAAAAATTAAATGAATACCTAAAATAGATGTCATTTTATTTTTATCACGCCAATCATAACCAAAAAATGGAAATGATTCTTCTAATGTATCCGGACCAATTAATGAATGGTATATACCACCAAAACCAAGTACTGCTGAAGAAATTAAATGTAGAACTCCAACAACAAAATATGGATAAGTGCTTATAATTTCGCCACCAGGACCTACTCCCCAGCCAAGAGTAGCTAAATGAGGGATTAAAATAAAACCTTGTTCATATAAAGGTTTTTCAGGTATAAAATGCGAAACTTCAAATAATGTCATAGCACCAGTCCAAAAAACCATTATACCTGCATGAGCTACATGTGCACCTAATAATTTACCAGACACATTAATAAGACGAGCATTACCAGACCACCAAGCAAAACCTGTAGATTCAATATCTCTACCTGCTACATTATTAAAGGGCGTTTCCACGTGGTAGAACCTCCTCAGGGAATACAAAGTTTTCATGTGGCTGATCTTGTGCAGCCATCCAAGCACGAATACCTTCATTTAATAAAATATTTTTAGTATAGAATGTTTCAAATTCTGGATCTTCTGCAGCACGAAGCTCTTGCGATACAAAATCATACGCTCTTAAATTTAGAGCAAGCCCGACAATTCCAATAGCGCTTGTCCATAACCCGGTTACAGGTACAAAAAGCATGAAAAAATGTAGCCAACGTTTGTTTGAAAAAGCTACTCCAAAAATTTGTGACCAAAAGCGGTTTGCTGTTACCATAGAATAAGTTTCTTCAGATTGTGTTGGTGTAAATGCACGGAAAGTATTTGCAGCATCACCATCTTCAAATAAAGTATTCTCTACAGTTGCACCATGAATAGCACATAGTAATGCTCCACCTAAAATACCGGCTACACCCATCATATGAAATGGATTTAATGTCCAGTTATGAAAACCTTGTAAAAATAATAAAAAACGAAATATCGCTGCTACTCCAAAACTTGGAGCAAAAAACCAACTTGCCTGTCCTAATGGGTATAATAAGAACACAGAGACAAAAATGGAAATTGGTCCAGAAAAAGCTATTGCGTTATAAGGGCGAATCCCAACTAAGCGCGCAATTTCGAATTGGCGTAAGCAAAATCCAATTAGAGCAAACGAACCATGTAAAGCTATAAAAGCCCATAATCCACCAATTTGGCACCAACGTGTGAAGCTACCTTGAGCTTCTGGTCCCCATAAAAGTAAAAGGGAATGGCCCATACTATTAGATGGTGTTGAAACTGCTGCTGTCAAAAAATTACAGCCTTCTAAATAAGAAGTTGCTAACCCATGTGTATACCATGAAGTAACAAAAGTTGTCCCAGTAAACCAACCTCCAAGGGATAAATAAGCACAAGGAAATAGAAGTAACCCTGACCAACCTACAAAAACAAAACGATCTCTTTTTAACCAATCGTCTACAAGGTCAAATAACCCATTACGCTCTGGTTGTCCAATTGCAATACTCATACGTTAATTACTAAGTATTAACTGCAAGCAATAATAAAGTAGATAATATAGATTTTTGGAATAAAATTCCTACTATCAGACTTATCTAATCAGCTAATTTATATCTTTTATAAAATATAAAAAATTATTAGACTTACTCAAGCTGTTAGTGAGAACCTATATATCATAACAAAGTTTAAAAATTTGCTAACTTAAGATTTAATGAAGCTCCCCAGGTAGGACTTGAACCTACGACCAATCGGTTAACAGCCGATTGCTCTACCACTGAGCTACTGAGGAATGTCAATAATATACTTATATTAATTATTATAGATAAAACCTAGATAATATAGATAATTATATTTCCAACTTGAATTGTATGTCAAATGTTAAAAAGTTATAAATTTATTTATTTTTATAAATAAATAAATTTATAATTTAGAGTTAAGTAGAAAATAGAGATATTTTGAGTAGAGCTAATATTAAGCTAATTTACCTACTTCTTACTACTTAATGACCATTTTTAAGTCTTCCTTTGTAACTAAATAGTAAAAAAATAAATTCAACTAGAAAATATTTTTAATCTTTATCGAAGTATCTCTCTTTATTAATTATAAATAGGTTTCAACCAATCGTAGCCTTTTTCTTCCAATAAATTTGCTAAACTAGCATCTCCAGTTTTAATAATTTTCCCATCTTGCATAACATGAATAAAATCCGGTTTTATATATTCTAATAATCTCTTATAATGTGTTATCAAAATTATACTTTTACTCTTTTCTTCCATCAAAATATTAATTGTTTCAGAAATTGATCTTAATGCATCAATATCAAGACCTGAGTCTGTTTCGTCCAGAATACCTAATTTTGAATCTAATAGAGCAAATTGCAAAATTTCATTTCGCTTTTTCTCGCCTCCGGAAAATCCTTCATTGACATTTCTTGAAATAAAACTTTCATCTAAATTAACCATTTTTAATTTCTCTCTTAATAACTCATAAAAAAACAAAGGGTTAACTTTTGGTAAATTCATTGATACTTGTTTTGCATTATAAATTGCTTGAAGAAATTCTTGATTATCAACTCCAGCAATTTCGACTGGGTATTGAAAAGCTAAAAATAATCCTAAATGAGAACGTAAATCGGGATCTAAATCACAAATATTTTTCCCCTGGAATATAATTTCTCCCTGTATTACATCATAAGATGGATGACCTGCTATTATTTTGGAAAGAGTACTTTTTCCAGAACCGTTCGTTCCCATGATAGCATGTATTTCTCCTTCAAAAATAGATAAATTAACTCCTTTTAAAATTTTATTATTATTAACATTTGCATGTAAATCCTTAATTTCTAAAAGTGGTACTTTAATCTTATTATTCATCCAACACTCCCTTCTAATTTTATACGTAATAAGTGCTCAACTTCGGAAGCAAATTCAATAGGCAATTCATCAAAAACGATTTTACAAAAACCCGTCAGTATTAAGGTAATAGCATCTTCAGCATTAATCCCACGTTGCAATAAATAAAAAAGTTGTTCTTCTCCTACTTTCGAAGTCGATGCTTCATGCTCTATTTTTGAAGTTGAATTTTGTACTTGTATATAAGGAAAAGTATTGGCTTGTGCATTAGCTCCAAATAAAAGTGAATCACATTGAGAGAAGTTTCGACTATTTAAAGCTTTTGTACCAATTTTAACTAATCCTCGATAACTATTTTTTGAATAACCACCCGAAATACCTTTAGAGATAATTTGACTTTTTGTATTGGCTCCAACATGAATCATTTTAGTACCTGTATCAGCTTGCTGCATATTAGTTGTTAGCGCTACTGAATAAAATTCTCCTTGAGAGTTATCACCAATTAAAACACAACTAGGGTATTTCCAGGTAATAGCAGATCCTGTTTCAACCTGTGTCCAAGATATTTTAGAATTTTTTCCTATACATAATCCACGCTTTGTTACAAAGTTATAAATTCCACCTATTCCATTTTTGTCCCCTGCATACCAATTTTGAACCGTTGAATATTTTATTTCTGCATTTTTTAACGCAATTAACTCTACAATAGCAGCATGTAATTGATTAGTATCATATTGTGGTGCCGTACAGCCTTCAAGATAACTTACATAACTTCCTTCTTCTGCTACAATTAATGTACGCTCAAATTGTCCTGCTTCTTTATTATTAATGCGGAAATAGGTTGACAATTCCAATGGGCATTTTAGATTTTTTGGAATATAACAAAAAGAGCCATCTGTAAACACAGCGGAATTTAATGCCGAGAAAAAATTATCTCCAACAGGAACTACACTCCCTAAAAAATTTTTTACTAAATGAGGGTATTTTTTAATAGCTTCCGATATGGGACAAAAAATAACCCCATATTTTTCTAATTCTTCTTTAAAGGTAGTTGCAATAGAAACACTATCAAAAACTGCGTCTACTGCAACATTGGCGAGACGTTTTTGTTCATTTAATGATATCCCTAATTTATCAAATGTATCTCTTATTTCTGGATCAACTTCATCCAAATTGGATAAAGTCTTTTTTGTCTTTGGAGCGGAGTAATAAACAATTTTTTGATAATCCATTTCTAAGAAATCTAGTTTTGCCCATGTTGGGCTTTTCATTTTTCTCCACTTTTTTAATGCTCCTGTTCTAAAATCAAACATATAATCAGGTTCATTATTTTTCTTAAGAATATTTCTTATTATTTTTTCATTCAATCCAGGTGGGAGTGTTTCAATTTCTATATCAGTAGAAAATCCATATTTATATGGTTGATTCGCAAGTTGTTGTAATGTAGCATTCATATCAGTCATAATATTGCTCCAAATATAAAATATAGATATAATTAGTTCTTTACTTTGACCTTTTATTATTTTTTTTAAGAAATTTTAAGAAATAGCTGTGTTATGTTTTATTTAGAATTCTATAATAAATAAATATATATTTATTTTTAATTATACTATGAGGTTAAAAAAAAGTCAAATTTTTCTGCATGATTTATTATAAAGAAAGCTTGAAATTAAACGTTGATACATTTCACATAAAGTCGTTTGATTTTGAAGTATTAAGTAATGTAAACTGCTTAGAAGCAGTTTACATTACTTAATACTTCAAAATCAAACGACTTTATGTGAAATGTATCAACGTTTAATTTCAACATATCGTTGAAAAACAAATCTATTATTTTTATTATTTGTTGTAATAACTTTTGATCGAATAAAACCTAAATCAAGAGCTTGATGAATTGTTTCAGAATAACCGTAATTTAATTCTAGTTTTTTTAAAAATATATTAATGATTTCTTTTTGTGTCCAGGATTGAGAATCAGTTATTATATTGTAAGATACATTATTAGATTTAAAAGCTAAATAATTCTGTGAAGAGCTATTATAGATACTAGATTTTAAATTTTTTGAAGAAATTACAGGTATTTCAATAGTTTTATTAGACTTGTATTCTATATAAGGGTAACCAAGTTTATTTACTACTTTTTTTAATACATTAGAATTTGTATATTTTGTTTTAATAGAAGTGTAATGAGACATATTAGTATATTATACTATATTCCTATAGATTAAGCTAAAAGATTTAAAACATAGTTGCATACTATAATAATAGTATATCTTTTCTATAGCGTCAAGAATTATTATAATTTTTTTTATTAGAGCTTAAATTATTACTCTAAAGATATTAGATTAACTTTATAAAGCGGGCTCAGAAGGAATTGAACCTACATTAGAAACTTAGAAGGTTCCGGTCTTTATCCATTAGACGATGAGCCCAGTAGGGTGCGAAAGTAAAGATTGGGCAGTACTGGACTTGAACCAGTGACCCTCTGCTTGTAAGGCAGACGCTCTACCACTGAGCCAACCGCCCTGCCTACTGCTTACTTATTAATAAGTATAGTACATGTATATATTATAATGCAATTCTAACAATTACAATTATGGCAACTTTAATTCATTACCAGCTGGTGAAAGGACTTGAACCTTCAACCTACTGATTACAAATCAGTTGCTCTACCAATTGAGCTACACCAGCATTTCGTTGTTTATTTTCAATAAACAAGTTAAATTCCCATCAGAATTTCATAATGATAAACTTTTAATCAGTATCTCCAGGGTGAATGACGGGACTTGAACCCGCGAATGGCGGAATCACAACCCACTGCCTTAACCACTTGGCTACACCCACCTTAATATATATAATATACTCTATATATCTATTAATGAAAAATTAAACAAATGAAAATAAAATCTTTTTTTATATCCTTATATTTAAATGGTTATAAATATAAACTATTTATGAACCAACCTTCTCAAATAGTTGATCTTCTAGCATTTTTTAATCATCAGAAAGAACTTATTATAATTGAGCATAATGGAAAAATTCATAATAGTTTAAAGAGCAAATTTCAATATATTCAACAAGAAGATAAAATAGAAATTATTACAATTGTTGGTGGTGGGTAACTATTAAGCTATTAAATTTTCTAAAGTTACTGAAACTCTACCCCGTTCTGTATCTTTATAAATTATTTTAAGCCAAATTTGATCACCACGTTTATATAACGAAGTAAGATTTTGGGTTTTATTTTTATTTTGTTTTTGGAAAATTTCAGAAATATGTAATAAACATTTTATTCCTAAAATATTAATAAAAATACCAAAATCCTTAATAGCAGTTATATTACCCAAATATATTACCCCAATAACCAATTTTTTATTTACTTTACTAAAAATTGCTAATCTTGAACTAATTTGAGCAATATGAAAAGAATCTTTAACTTCAAGAAATCTAAAGGGTATAAAAAGATTTTGATTATTTCCCCTATGATAATATTTTGGAATATTTGCATTTAATGCAAAAAAAAATAACCCATTAAAAATTATCAGTTTCCCATTCCCTAAAGATTTTTTAATCTTTGCATAAATAATCATATTTGCAAAATCAATTTGTCGCAAACGATTCCATAAATAAATTGATTCTACTTGCTTCAATGAAATAATTATTCGACTATAATTATTCATTATATCAAGAATCAAAAATTCACCAATAAAATTAATATGTAATAATTCGCGGGGGTCAGCTGTTAGGTAAATAGAAAGTTCTTTTAATGGTAAAAAACATATTTGTTCTAATCCAAGATCAACTAAGGCATAATTAGATTCTATTCCTATTACAACACCAGCTAATATATCATTTTTTTTTACTTGATAACTATATTTAGATAAAATTAGGCCAAATTTATTAAAATGAAATTTTGATGTAACAATAGTGGATGACATAATTTTTTCTTTTTTGATTTAGAGTGAGAATCAATATCTACAAAATCTATTATGAAAATTTTATATAATAATGTTTTTTTAAATAAGATATTTAATGATTAATAATTTCTAATAATTCACCATTAAATATCGTTCGAGCTGTAATTTTAAATTATACTTTAAACAGTAAACTGCAATATCCTTTTTTTATAAGTTTAATAGCCTTATTTAAAATAATAATTAAACAAACTTAGTTAATTCAATAAAGTTGAACTAAATCTTTAAATTATGTAATAATTTCTGTAATAATTTCCTCAAAAAATAGATATATCTCCAATCTAAGGCTTAAATAATTTTATACGAAATAGGACAAGAATAATATGGTAGATAATTAACCCATTATTTTACTTTGTGAAAAACAATTTAATAATTCTTTATTAAGTTTAAACAAATAAGTCTTTTTATTTCTATTTTATATATAATACTAATAAAGTTGAAGACATCTATAATATATATATATATTTTTTTTTTTTTTAATTTAAAATAAACTTATTCCTGTTAAAATCGTATTGCTGTTTTTTACTTCCAATTCCAAAGCTGACAATAGCCAACCTCTTTGTATTTAATGTTAAATTTTTTAGCCCTATTAGATTACAGAATCTAATTCAATTTTCCGAAACTATGTAGAAATTTTTATAATTATTCGAAAAATAGATTAAATAATAATAATAAATATTATTATTTAAAAAGATAGAAATTTATTTAAGCTCTAATAAATGTTAAATTATTCTCGTTTGAATATCTTTCCATAAACCTCATAAAACGATCCCAATTTTCATTATCTTTTATAATATAAATTGCTTGAAGGATTTTTGGTTTTCCTTGAATAAATTTAGCATTAACATCTTTTGTACTTAATGTTCCTTCTTCATCAATAAGAAACATACCAGTTATCTCAGTTTGTGGACTAACAACGTTATAAAATATACTAGGATTTTCAAAAATAAAAGTTGCAGTACCAGTAGTACCATCTGTTGATCGGGTTATATTAATATTCGGAATTGTCGTTTCTTCAATTTCTTTAATAAATTTTATTACAGCTTTCATACTGCTCCTAATTAAATTATTACTAATAATAGTAATATCTCTAGATAATAGCAAACTCCTTAGGACTAAAAAGAGCAACTTAAAGAGAAAAGAACATTAACAATTTAAAATTGACTTTATTCTTAAGTTACGTTATAAAGTTTTCTATTATCTTATTAATATAATAATAATAATAATAATAACAAATACTACTAAATAACAATTATTATTGTTATTAATAAAAAAATAATATAAATTAATACAGATCTATAAATGATGCGAAAAAAAACCATTCAAGTAATTTTAACTAGGGACGTTCAAAAATTAGGAAAACAAGGTAATCTTATTAAAGTTAAACCCGGATATCTTCGAAATTATTTAATCCCTTTAAAACTTGGTAAAATAGCAACCCCTAGCTTAATTAACCAATTTAATTTCCAACAGAAAGAATTAGAATTAAAACAAATAGAATTTTTTGAAAAATGTGTTGGTATTAAAGAATTATTAGAAGGTTTAGAAAATTTAAAAATTTGGAAAAAAATATCAAAGAATGGTGTTTTCTTTGGGAAAATTACAAAAAAACAAATATTAGAATTACTAAAAACTAAATTAGATTTAACAATAGAGTTAACTAAAAATCAGTTACAACTTCCAGAAATGAAACAATTAGGAAACTATGTAATTGAAATCATTTTAACACCAAACGTTATAGCTAAAATTAATGTTGAAATCTTACCAGAATAAAATATTGCTGCA